ACATTTGCACATTTAGATGCTACTACCGTACTATCAAGAGGATTAGCTGCCAAAGGTATTTATCCAGCAGTCGATCCTTTAGATTCAACGTCAACTATGTTACAACCTCGGATCGTTGGTGAGGAACATTATGAAACTGCTCAAAGAGTTAAGGAAACTTTACAACGTTACAAAGAACTTCAGGACATTATAGCTATCCTGGGGTTGGACGAATTATCCGAAGAAGATCGTTTAACTGTAGCAAGAGCACGAAAAATTGAACGCTTCTTATCACAACCCTTCTTCGTAGCAGAAGTCTTTACTGGTTCTCCAGGGAAATATGTTGGTCTCGCCGAAACAATTAGGGGGTTTCGATTGATCCTTTCTGGGGAATTAGACAGTCTTCCCGAGCAGGCCTTTTATTTGGTAGGTAACATCGACGAAGCTACCGCGAAAGCTATGAACTTAGAAGGGGAGAGCAAATTGAAGAAATGACCTTAAATCTTTGTGTACTGACCCCTAATCGAATTATTTTGGATTCAGAAGTGAAAGAAATCATTTTATCTACTAATAGTGGACAAATTGGCGTATTACCAAACCACGCCCCTATTGCCACAGCGGTAGATATAGGTCTTTTGAGAATACGTCTCAACGACCAATGGTTAACGGTAGCCTTGATGGGTGGTTTCGCTAGAATAAGTAATAATGAGATCACCATTTTAGGAAATGATGCGGAGATGAGTACTGATATTGATCCGCAAGAGGCTCAACAAGCTCTTGAAATAGCTGAAGCTAACTTGAGTGGAGCTCAGGGAAAGAGACAAGCAATTGAGGCGAATCTAGCTCTCAGACGAGCTCGGACACGAGTAGAGGCTGTTAATGTTATTTCCTACTAGTAAAAAAAACACACATAAAAATAAGAAAAAGAAGTTCTTTAGAGGTTCTTTATTATATAACATATTTTGATTCTGCCAATTGAATACAATCAATTCTAGATGATACAACAAAAAAAAGAAGATGGCTAGAAAAACTTATTAGATACCAGAGTTGATGGTATCTAATAAGTTCTACCTACTATTGGATTTGAACCAATGACTTCCGCCGTATGAAAGCAATACTCTAACCACTGAGTTAAGTAGGTTATTAATCATCACAAAAAAAGGACCCATCGCCTCGGGGATTATAGGTAGAATATTTTTTCTACGCAATACCAATCCATTAACAGTAAGCGGATTAAAGAACTCTCATGTGGGATCCGATCTTGACAAGAAATTCTCTATATGTTAAGATGTCTATGACAAGGGCTATAGCTCAGTTAGGTAGAGCACCTCGTTTACACGTGCGCCAATGCTTTTCAAAGGGGCCCATTATGCAATGAACATAATTGATCTTATTGAGAAATCGATGTCTTACTCCATAGATTCGAAGGAACAAGAGAACAATAGCCTGACAAATATTTGATTTGGTCCGATTCGAGTGCGAATTCGGGTGCCAAATGAAATAGAACCTGCCATTGATTTGCTAATTGATAAGGTAAATACCAGCCCATTCAATGCTAGGCATAATGAGTATAAGGGACTCAAAAGAACCTCTTTTTATCCTATGAACTTTAAGGTGTATGAAGTCTCATATTTGTTGACTCTTGTAGCGGAGCGATAGAGATTCCATTTAACTTAGGTTAATCTAGGCCAGAGGCAGACCTAAGTCAAGGTAACCCCTCTTTGAAACACTTTGGTATTGTTCCTAGATCAGAATACAAATCATGAATCACAGAACACATGGAGCCATCTTATTATCTTACAAAAGAAAAAATATGGTGGACTAACTGATCTTTATATCAATCAGTTGATGAAAGAGCCCAATGCAAGAAAATGCATGTTGGGTCTTTGAAACAGTTCGCATCATTTCGATAATAATTAGTTTGATCTGTTTTACCGAGAAGGTCTACGGTTCGAGTCCGTATAGCCCTAACACATTCCACTTTTTTTTTCAATCAAAACGAAAAAAAAGTGGAAATGGATTAAGAATTAAATTAATGCATTTTATATTTTTATTTTTATAATATAAAATGAACTAGAAAAATATAGTTATACTAATACGATTTCTTACGCTATAATTAGTTTTATTTATTAGTATTCTAATTATACTATCTTTTTGTATTTAATTGAATTACTTTTTAAAAAGAGAAACCGAGATAAAGTAAGAGAGTTTTCTTTGGGTGGGAACATCCTATATCGATACCATATCTAAATGGAATCAAAAAAAAAAATGGTAAGTGGGGTTCCATTGTATGAATCTTTAAATAAGGCATGCACCATGGCAAACAAACTCTAAACTATGTAGTTTTATTTGATCAAATAAAATTCCCTTTTCCTTTAAGAAGTTCTGGATGAATTTACAATTGAAATTCAAATCGAATAATTCAACCTATTCCACATTAATAGGAGTCCATTTATGTTTCTGCTTCACGAATATGATATTTTCTGGGTATTTCTAATAATATCGGGTGCTATTCCTATTT